GTCCTTCGATCTTCAAAAAAAAAGAGTATAAATAATTAGGAAATAAAATGGACTTTTTTGGGGATAGAGGGACTTGAACCCTCACGATTTCTAAAGTCGACGGATTTTCTTCTTACTATAAATTTCATTGTTGTCAGTATTGACATGTAGAGCAGGACTCTCTCTTTATTCTCGTCCGATTAATTCGTTTTTCAAAAGATCTATCAGACTCCAGAATCAATGATTTGATCATTAAATATTTGATTCTTCCTTCAACTTCGGTTGAAATAGATTCACAATATAACTTTCCATTTTTTCATAATATATATAATATATATAAATAAAATAATGGATTCGGGTCGTGATTAATCCTTTAATATGTTAGTATGTATACGTACGTATTGGGTATATAGAACTCCCCCTTTCATAATTTCAATGTAGGTTTTCCAACTACCAACATAACGTAGTCAATTCCATTCGTTAGAACAGCTTCCATTGAGTCTCTGCACCTATCCTTTTTGATTTTTGATTCTAGTTTGTTTTGTTTTTTTATAAACCAAAGGGTTTATAAAAAACAAAACAAATAAAGATTTGGCTCAGGATTGCCCATTTCAAATTCCAGGGTTTCTCTGAATTTGGAAGTTATCACTTAGCAGGTTTCCATACCAAGGCTCAATTCAATCAAGTCCGTAGCGTCTACCAATTTCGCCATATCCCCCCTTGAGACCAGGATCCGGTTATAATTCTATCTACTTCTTTGATTTATATTTGAACCGTTGAATTCATTAGATAATGATTCTTATATCGAAAAAAAAGTGTATACTCCTATTTTTTTCGCCATCTTCTATTATTTTCATATTTATTAGATAAACTAGATTTCTTTCAATCAGAAATGATTCTATCATTGATGTATCTACAATTCAATATGGATATATATATCTCACATATATATGTTTCCCCTCTCTTTCATTTTTCTTTCATGATTGGCAATACTGGAACGGTCGATATTCATTCTTTCTTATCCCCTACGTTTCTAAATGAAATCAGAAGAATAGAATTTGGATTGTATCTTTATTCTTATCTTATCCTTTCCTTTTCTGAGGGCCGATCGGATAGTTAATATAGTTTGTTATAACTCCAAAAAAGAAATAATTAGATTTTTTTTAGTCATAATTTTAAATCATTATATTTTATATATTAAATATTAATATTTAAATTTTATTAATAATAATAAAAAATGGAATATCCACGATGGTATAATCCCAATTCTAATTAGTCATATATTTGAAAATTGGTTATATGATTTATTACTTTTCTACTAACTATAGAACCATATCATCGTTAAATTAACAATTAAATTAAGAATACTGAACTATATATTAACGTATTATATCTAGTTATAGTAACTGTATTATAGTGCTAATTAAAGTTAATTTAATAAATTTTAGTAAGAAATTGAATTCTTACTAGTTAATAGCTAACTAAGCTCAGGTAGTTTAGTGTATTTCTATACATTATATTCTGTTATATGAGCCCGCTTAGCTCAGAGGTTAGAGCATCGCATTTGTAATGCGATGGTCATCGGTTCGACTCCGATAGCCGGCTTTTTTCTCTATCTATTTTTTCCATGATTGATAATCTACCCTCTCCTTTTCTCCAAATGTTGGTCGCCAATCCGATCTATTATCTCGTGATAACTTGTAACTACAAATACAAAATGAATTGGAGGAATTAGATTTCTATAAAACAAATCAGAAGACAGAGTCTAAATTTCTTATATATACATTTTCCATATACAAAAAATCCGAATATTGATACAATTTATTTCATTCTACTTTGTTTGTAGTACTTCAATGTTTGTAGTACTTCAATAGATTTAGCTTTACTTTGTTTATCCTTTAGTTCAGTCTTAATTTAGACTTATTCTGTAATATTGAAATGTCAATAAAATAAGAAAAAAAGTAAAGGAGTCTTTATTTTATGTCTCGTTACCGAGGACCTCGTTTCAAAAAAATACGCCGTCTGGGGGCTTTACCGGGACTAACTAGTAAAAGGCCTAGATCCGGAAGTGATTTTAAAAACCAATCGCGTTTTGGGAAAAAATCCCAATATCGTATTCGTCTAGAAGAAAAACAGAAATTGCGTTTTCATTATGGTCTGACAGAACAACAATTACTTAGATATGTATATATTGCTGGAAAAGCCAAAGGGTCAACAGATCAGGTTTTATTACAACTACTTGAGATGCGTTTGGATAACATACTTTTTCGATTGGGTATGGCTTCGACCATTCCTGCAGCCAGGCAATTAGTTAACCATAGACATATTTTAGTTAATGGTCGTATAGTGGATATACCAAGTTATCGTTGCAAACCCAGAGATATTATTACTACCAAAGATAAACAAAGATCGAAAGTTCTGATTCAAAATTCTATTGAATCGTCCCCCCATGAGGAATTGCCAAAACATTTGACTATTGACTCATTCCAATATAAAGGATTAGTAAATCAAATAATAGATAGTAAATTGATTGGTTTGAAAATAAATGAGTTGTTAGTCGTAGAATATTATTCCCGTCAGACTTGAACCTAACGAAAATTAAGAAGGAAAGATTCAGACAATTTTACTCCCTTTTCACTGAAGTCAAATAAATAGATCTAAGGGCTTTAATCCGCATTTTCCCATTTACGTATTACAAATGGATCAACAGTAGGATTTTCCTTTTCGTTCTTTTCTTTCCGATAGTTGCATTTTACGTATCAAATCAAAGTAATGTAATTAGGAATAGGGAATCTCTATCAAATGAGAGTCTTGGGTTGCAATAAGGGTATCGATTGTTATTTGATATATTGTTGTGATGGATAATGTTGGTCAATTAACAGAAACGGAAAGAGAGGGATTCGAACCCTCGGTAAACAAAAGCCTACATAGCAGTTCCAATGCTACGCCTTGAACCACTCGGCCATCTCTCCTGCATAATATAATGTTATTATTGACCAGAAACCGAGTGAATAGCGAGTCATTCATATTATATTATTGCAATTCGAATGAAATCCAATCTGATTCAAATATTTCATATCTCTCCTTACCAAAAAGAATAATTTGCCAAAAAGAATAGTTTGAGTGTAGGATCCCCATCTTTTTTTTTCGAATTAGTCTGGTTGTTTTTATGTTATTTCGTACTGTACAATTCCTGTGTTTGTGGGATCATTACCCTTCGGGGTAATGAAAAGAATTATAGAATGGATTGCTAATTAATTATGCCTAGATCTCAGATAAATAGAAATTTTATTGATAAGACCTCTTCAATTGTAGCCAATATCTTATTACGAATAATTCCGACAACTTCAGGAGAAAAAAAGGCATTTACTTATTACAGAGATGGTGCGATTTGATTCTTTTTTCTTGCTTTTTTAGCCCTCAGTCTTATGAAAAGGGGGCGTGGTTCGAGATGTAAAGAAACAAATTATTGAAATAAACCTACGCTTGATGAAGGTGAAGTTTGGATATAGAATAATTCCTTCTCTTGTGTATTCTCGAGAGATTAAACCTCAGATGCTTCAATTGTCGATTTTAGTATTGAGCGAAAGGGTACACCTATAGGTTATGTATTGCAGGTCAATCCTACTTCACTAGTACCCATAGGCGGCATAGGGAAAGAAGCACTACACCTAGGAATCAACAACATGAAAACTTTGTTTTAAATTCTCCTTTTCCGTATTGGTATCGGGACTAAGAAGAATGGTTAGGACAACAAACATCCATCTCGTTTGTACTTTGGATATCCATATAACCATCAAAGACCGTTAAAGTGACTAATTCCTGAAAATAGGGGGCGTTGAGTACAAAGAAATTGTTGGAGTTACTATTTCTATATAGAAATAGATTAGTGTTAAGAAAGGAAAAAACCTCTGGCAGGGAGGTTGGCTAGAAATTTCTTGTAAAAATACTAGCCCCTCTTAGTTCATAATGAGACTAGTAAATTTTGGATTGCATGGATTACTTAGTACTATGCACTGAAGGGAGGAGCCGTATGAAATGAAAATTTCACGTACAGTTCTGGAACGGAGATTCTTTGCATAAAATGAACGACCGTAACGGATGTCAGCTCAATCGGAAGGAAATTATGCGGAAGCTTTGCAGAATTATTATGAAGCTACACGATCAGAAATTGATCCCTATGATCGAAGTTATATACTCTATAACATAGGCCTTATACACACAAGCAACGGAGAGCATACAAAGGCTTTGGAATATTATTTCCAGGCAATAGAACGAAATCCATTCTTACCGCAAGCTTTTAATAATATGGCCGTGATCTGTCATTACGTGTGGCTATCTCCACTATAGAAAGAAGGAAAAAAAGATCAAATTAGCTAGTAAATGCTATAAAAAAGGCTTTCTACATATGCATCGTCCAAAGAAACGATTTTTCTCAGCTGTAGCAAGGAAAGAAACTTCACAAGAAACAAAATATGAAGAAATGGGTACGCCTATATACTTTATTCTATGGATAAAGGATCAAATTGATAGATAAAGCACCGTAAAGATCAATTAACGAACTATTGGGTCAATACAATACTGCTTATTACTTATACTTATGTCATATCATAATATGGGAGGTAATCAACTTATGTAATAAAGTCGATCCATTAAGGTATAAGGTATTGAGCAGCGGTGTAGTGTTAGATCCCAAAGATAGTAAGTTTTTTTCTTATTTATGGAAGGAAAGTCTTTTTCAAAGATTCTATATAAATTTCATATATGAAAACGAGATAGTTCCCTTTCAGAAAAATCTAACGTAATGAGATAGGGAGATATCTATGCTTCATTCTTCTGAAGGTGGGAAAAAAGAGAAAACTGATTTTTGATCAAAAAAAATTAGAGTTTGAAACTTATGTAATTAACTTCTTCGGCCTAATCCCCCTTTTTGGGGGATAATTTTCTTAAAAATATAATTCTTTTCGTATAGATTAAAATGTGATGCCAAAAGAATCAATTGCTGAGCCGTATGAGGTAGG